TCATTGAGATTCACGGATAATTCAGATTAATATTTAGGGATAGATCTTACCTCTCTTTTTATTCCCTAAAACAAATTCAAATGATTGAAGTTTTTCTATTTGGGATCGTCTTAGGTCTAATCCCTATTACTTTAACAGGATTATTTGTAACTGCATATTTACAATACAGGCGCGGCGATCAGTTGGACCTTTGATTGAGTAACATTTCTTTTTTTTTATTGACCTCCTCCTTGTAGGAGGAGGTCAAATTCAAGTTGCAATTATACTTTGTTTTGTTAAACTATTTCCTGGTAATTCAACATAACATAAACGGAATGGAATCACGCTCTATAGGATTTGAACCTACGACATCGGGTTTTGGAGACCCGCGTTCTACCGAACTGAACTAAGAGCGCTTTCTTATATCCTATAACAATAGATATGATTGTAAATAAAAAGATTTAAAAGGGTATTGCGTAAATAGAGTCTGTATAAATAAAAGATTATGCCCAATTTTATCCCCAATGAATCCCTCGTAACTGTTCATAGGAGAAAGAATAGTTAGGGATGACAGGATTTGAACCCGTGACATTTTGTACCCAAAACAAACGCGCTACCAAGCTGCGCTACATCCCTTTTCAAAATTGTTGTACAGTGCCATTGTATAAAATTCATGTCCTGTTTTCCACATCATTTTTTTTTTGTCGGCAAAATTTAATCTGCTGGATCTTTGTAATATGCATTTTAGTTAGTAATTCCTAATTATCTAATTATAATTAAATTTCTTGCAAAAACAAATGACCTTGAACTACAAGATTGGGTTATTTATGATCTATGTATTAGAATTTATAATATCAAACTAGACTATATATGTATTACAATATACAATAAAAATAAAGAATTACAAGAAAAAATAAATATAAAATAAAAGAAGAAGGAGGATTTTCAATGCGAGATATAAAAACATATCTCTCCACGGCACCTGTGCTAACCACTCTATGGTTTGGGTCTTTAGCGGGTCTATTGATAGAAATTAATCGTTTATTTCCAGATGCCTTGTCATTCCCCTTTTTTTCATTTTTATTGAATTCTTTTATTGATATGTGAATAAATGAATAAGATTTTAGATCAATTCTATGTAACATGGCTCCAATTTCACTCCCTTTTTCTTTTTGATTTAGGATAGGAAAGAATAAATAAAAAGTATATTGAACCTCAGTCAAGATAAAGTGAATCTACGATAGAATTTTGGGAAAAATAAATGGAAAAGTGGATCCAGTATAGGGGTGATTTGATAAAATTCTAATATATAAAGAAGAAAATATTTAGATTAGGATAGGAAGAATTCCTAGTTAGAAAAAATTGTATTACTTAATTATTACTATATTCTGAATATTCTTATATTAATGAACATGACTATCTTTATTTATAGTTCTATTAATTCCTAATAATGAGATTTGGGATTATAGTGCTTCGAAGTAATTCAAATTCTAATAATTAAAAAAAAAAAAAAAAAAATCTTTACAAATTACATTTCTAGTTAGTAACTTTTATTAATATAGATTTTTTTTTTTCTTCTTATTAATTATTTTATTTTCTATTTGGTTTGGATCAAAAAAAATGGGGAGAGTTCTAAAATGAAGTCGATCCAAAATGAAGAGGAGGTTCATGGCCAAGGGTAAAGATATCAGAATTATAGTTATTTTGGAATGTACCTGTTGTGTTAGAAAGGGTGTCAATAAAGAATCGACGGGCATTTCCAGATATATTACTCAAAAGAATCGACACAATACACCCAATCGATTAGAATTGAGAAAATTTTGTCGCTATTGTCAAAAGTATACAATTCACGGGGAAATAAAGAAATAGATGGAACAAAATGCGTGTGTTATTTTTTCAAGGAGCGGGACTTAACATAACATATATATAATACAAACCAAATCCTCTTTTGGTCGGATAAGAAGAAAAAAAAAAGAGAATTGTATTTTCTATATACGAAATAAACAAACAAGGGGTAAGCAAACTATGGATAAATCCAAACAACTTTTTCGTAAATCCAAGCGATCTTTTCGTAGGCGTTTACCCCCAATTGGATCGGGGGATCGAATCGATTATAGAAACATGAGTTTAATTAGTCGATTTATTAGTGAACAGGGTAAAATCTTATCTAGACGCGTGAATAGGTTGACTTTGAAACAACAACGATTAATTACTATTGCTATAAAACAAGCTCGTATTTTATCTTTGTTACCTTTTCGTAATAATGAAAAACAATTGGATAGAGTGGAATCGATCCCTAGAACCAAAAATAAATAGATATACTCTTCAAAACTCCAATCGGAACTCAATAATGTTTTGCTCGAAAAAACCTAGAATCTAGAATCCAGATTGGATTCTTGTGTTATAAAAAAGGAAAAATGGGTAAGCAATCTTTTTTTTTCTTGAAAGATATTCGTTTATTCCTACTACTCAACTCTTTATTTATTTTTCTTCTATCTTCCCGGAGAATGGACTCCGGGAAATTCTGTTTAAATCATTCTTGTTTCTTGTATAGTAGATTCTATTAAGATTCTTTTCTTCCTTTATTTGATTTTTATTTTTGATTGATTATTTTATTTAAAATCATATCAAAACAATTCTTATTTGATAGGAATATTTGCGCAAGTATTTTACGATTCAGAAGCAATTGTCTCTTGTACAGATTGTGTATGAGTTTGCTATAACTATAGAATAACATTTCCTCGCGAGTTACTGCATTTATACGAGTGATCCACAAACGACGAAAATCTCTCTTTTTCCTGCTCCTATCTCGATGAGAGGAAACCAAAGCTCTCATTCTTTGTTGAGTAGTTGTTCGAGTAAGTCTTGAATGAGCCCCTATAAAGGTTGATGCAAATAAACGAATTTTTTTTCGACGTCTCCGAGCTGTATATCCTCGTTTAACTCTGGTCATTGAATCAAATGAAACTCTCTTGAATAACTAATTGATTTCTCTTCTTTCAGTCACCCTTTTCCTCCGGTTGATTAATAACAAAACGTATTATTCCGATATATAAACTATAAATTCCAATGGCTTTTACTACTATGACCTTCCCGACCACGATTTTTTTCTTCCAGGTATCTTGAAAATGCTACTAAATAAAAAAGAATAGTGGGTTTCCTCGTTTCTATGGCAACTTCTGAAACGGTGAGGTCCTCTCTATACACCGGAGCCTCTTATTTCATTTCATCAAATTTTATTGTGAACTTGTATAGTTCACACTCTTTGGCTCTACCTATATATTTTTCAATTCTAATTAGAAAGTAATAAATAGTATTTTTCACAAAAAAGCTATCCATACAGTGACGGCATTTAATTCTGAAAGTTGGCTGGGTAGCTAACCCTGTTAGTCCGTTTTTTTTTTTTTAAGAATAGAAGCATAACCTTTTTGCTTCTTATAAATTTATTTCCTCCGCTTAATGGATAACTTTTTGCTACCAATGGAGAATTTCTTCTCATCTCAAACGGACTTATTGGATTTACACCAATAGAAACCATAAATTCCATAACATAAACATAATAGGTCGATGATAGATCTTAATTTATATATATTATAAAATAGTCAATTAAATGTCCGTCTTCTACTCTATCTATCCTATTCATTAGTAGTGGTCATAAATAATTTTTTTTTTTTTTTTATTCAAACTAATGATCTAAACTAAACGAGTCGCACATACACCCTAGTACATGTTCCTCGACGCTGAGGACATCCTCGAAGAGCGGGAGATTTCGTGACATTTCTTATTGGCTGTCTTGCGTTTCTAATAAGTTGTTTAATGGTTGGCATGTCGTGTCTATAGAATATCATTCTAGATAGAATAGAGCAGGTTGGCTTAGATCGATCTTAACCTGATGGTTGATGATTATGAATGATTTCTACTCAATATCAAATCACGGAAAATTAAAATTTGTAAATGGAATTCTATATTTATACGAAATCCCCAGCATTTTCATTTTCGACCGCTACAAGATCAACGATGCCATGAGCTTGGGCTTCTGTTGCTGACATAAAAACATCCCTTTCCATATCTTCGGATATAACCCATAAAGGGTTGCCCGTTCTTTGTACATAAACTTTTGTGAGGGTTTCGCGAAGCTTCAATAGTTCTTCTGCTTCCAGGATAAATTCCCCTGCCTGTGCCTCATAAAAAGAACTAGCAGGTTGGTGAATCATAACCCTGATGATATTGATATAACATCATGAACGGTTATTCTATCTCTATCTTGCATGATTAAGTTCAAGTAAGGGGGAAGATAAAAAAAAATAATTAAACAACCGTACGGGCATCTTTTGTACATTGCATACGGCTCTGCAATGAAAATCGTTAAATGATCCATTTACCATCCTTCCTTTTGTAGTAAAAAAAAATACTATGATGGTTCTGTTGCTTTATATATTTATCTCATCTGTGGTTTAGCAATCCCAAAGTTTCTTTTTGATACGATCCAAGAAGGATAAAATTTTTTTTTTTACTCTTTTTCTCATAACATAAAGATAAGAAAGAGACTTCTGGTGTGGAAGAAAAAGAGTTTGTGACGCTGAAATTTACTCTTGACACATAAGATTAAATTGGGAATAACTCTTCTTTCATACTACTATTTCGATACAAAAATCTCATGTTATAAAAAACAATAATGTTTGTTCATATCGAACTCGAAGTGCCATGCTATTATTACTTATTCTTTATTTTATTTTTTAATTTGATAAAGCGAAGGCATAGTCTTCTTTTTTTCTTATCTCAAATAAAAACTCATTGGCGCCAAGCGTGAGGGAATGCTAGACGTTTGGTAATTTCTCCTCCGACTAGAATGAAAGATCCCATTGAAGCGGCTAATCCCATGCATATTGTATGTACATCCGGTGACACAAATTGCATAGTATCATAAATGGATATTCCTGGTATTACCCATCCGCCTGGAGAGTTTATAAACAAATAAAGATCCCTAGTATTATCTTCTATGCTGAGATATACCATGAGAC